TCCAACAACCAAACCTATTTTTTTTTAATTCATTAAAAAAGAGAGTGGTTTTATTCGAAGCGCTTCGTGATTTTCAACCAATTATGTGCTTCAATATAATTACCTGGAGTAAGCGCTATAGCTTGTTTCCAATACTCAGCAGCTTGATCGGACCAAGCTTCCGCAATTTCAGAATCACCCTGTAGAATGGCCTGTTCTCCCCGGTCGGAATAGGTGGTTCCTTCCCTTAGAACCGTACTTGAGAGTTTCCTATCTCATACGGCTCAAAAATCGATTCTTTTTGTGTCCTATCTTAATCTACCCTATGCTAACTGAATTAGATTTCTCATAAACCTATCCCATTTTTTCTTGGGTTAACCAGAAGAAGTTAATTACATAAGTTTCAAACCCTAATTTTGATCAATAATCAGAATCAGTTTGATCTTTTCTCCCACCTTCAGAAGAATGAAGCATAGGTATCCCCACAATATCGTTAGAATTTTCTGAAAGGTAACTATCTCGGTTTCATATATGGAATTCATATAGAATCTTTGAAAAAGACTTTTTTCCATAAGAAAAAAGAACTTACTATCTTTGGGATCTGATGCTACACCGCTGCTCAATACCTTAGTGGATCGACTCTATTACATAAGTTGATTCCTAACTTTTGTCCCATATCATGACATAAGTAAGCAGTTCTTAACTGTATCGACTCAATAGCTCGCTAATTGATCTTTACGGTGCTTTCTCTATCAATTGGATCCTTTATCCATAGAATATAGTATATAGGCTGCACTCATTTTTTTTTCTCCCTATTTTGGTTCTCGTGAAGTCTCTTTCCTTGCTACAGCTGATAAAAATCGTTGCTTTGGACGATGCATTATGTAGAAAGCCTATTTTTTCTAGTATTTACTAGCCAATTTGATCTTTGCTTTTTTTCCTTATTTCTATAGTGGAGATAGTCGCACGTAATGACAGATCACGGCCATATTGTTAAAAGCTTGTGGTAAGAATGGGTTTCGTTCTAGTGCCCGGAAATAATATTCCAAAGCCTTTGTATGTTCTCCATTGCTTGTGTGTATAAGGCCTATGTTATAGAGTATATAACTTCGATCATAGGGATCAATTTCTGGTCGCGTAGCTTCATAATAATTCTGTAAAGCTTCCGCATAATTTCCTTCGGATTGAGCCAACATCCGTTACGGTCGTTCATTCTATTCAAAAAATCTCCGTTCCAGAACCGTACATGAGATTTTCATCTCATACGGCTCCTCCCTTCTGCGCATAGTACTAAGGGGAATAATCCATAGAATAAAAATTGAACTATTCTCATCTCATTATGAACTGAAAGGAACTAGTATTTTTACAAGAAATCTCTAGCCAGCCTTCCCGCAAGAGGTTTTTTCTTAACACCAATCATATTAGTGTTAGATATAAATGGTAACTCCAACAATTTCTTTGTTCTCAACGCCTTCTATTTCCAGGAATTAGTCACTTCAACGATCTTTGATGGTTATACGGGTATCCAAAGTACAAACGAGATGGATGTTTGTTGTCCCAACCATTCTTGTTAGTCCCGATACCGATAAGGAAAGGGGGAATTTATAACAAAGTTTTTGTGTTGTTGATTCCTAGGTGTAGTGCTTTTTCCCTTATGCCGTCTATTGGTACTAATGTAGTGTAGGATTGACCCGCAGTACAGAACCCATAGGTGTAACCTTTCGCTCAATACTCAAATCAACAATTGAAACATCTGAGGCTGCATCAATCGAGGATACACGATAGAAGGAATTGTTCTATCTCCAAACTTCACCTTCACCGAGCGTAGGTTTATTTCAAGAATTTCGTTCTTTCTATACCGAACCGCGTCTATTTCTCGTAAGACTGAGGTGAGGGCTAAAAAAAACAAGAAAAAAGAATCAAATCGCACCATCTCTGTAATAGGTAAATGCCTTTTTTTCTCCTGAAGTTGTCGGAATTATTCGTAATAAGATATTGGCTACAATTGAAGAGGTCTTATCAATAAAATTTCCATTTATATGAGATCTAGGCATAATTAGCAATCCATTCTAGAATTCTTTTCATTACCCCTCGGGGAAAATGATCCCACAAACAAAGCAAAGGAATTATACAGTACAAAATAACATAAAAACAGACTAATTTTATTCTAATAAATAGATATTAAATAGATATGGGCTTTCCACTTAAATTGTCCCCTTTTGTTTGGGAAAGATATGAGATATTGGAATCAGATTGATTTCATTCCCATTTTTGTAGTATACCAATGAGCGGAACTATTACTATTTCATCTAAGTTAAATAACCAAGGACTTTTTTTACTACAGATTCTGATAACTCGAGAAGTTTTGATTTGGTTATGATCCAAAGAGAAAAAAGAATGGAATAATCATTCCATGAAAAAATAGAGTAGAGTAACCATACCCTCTGTTTGCATAACGTGTATACACCACGCCATACAATCGAAATATCAAAATCCATGGGACGATTCATAAATTTGGAAT